CTAGGAACAGAGGAAAAAATAGAATTTTATATTCAAAAAATAAAAATGAAAACCTAAACTTATTTTTATAGAATATAAAAAAAAATGGATTCAATTTCTACCATTATTATGATATTACATATTCCAACTCGATTGGATACCAAAAAAAAGAAATGAATTCGCAATTTGATCTGTTCGATGAGATAAAGACCTAATAATCAGAAACAATACAGAATTGATTTTTTTAGCACTTAATTCACGGATTCAATTGTTCAAAAAAGAATTCTCCGAGAAGAGAGATATTTTTACCTATTTTTTTTTTAGTAGAATACAATTGAAGTGTGTAACGTAATAAGGCCTGTATTTATTAAACATGCGCAGATATAACTCTAGATATAGCTATCTATCTATATATATGTCTCTTCCTTTATTGTATCGGAGCCCAATTCGTTCGGGACAGCATATGTCGTATTAAATTTCGATTTTCTACTCAATCTATTTAATGAAAAATTTTCAAATTGAAGCACGGTAATTTACCGAAAATTCCATATAAGCATTAGCATTATATATGGATAAGATCCCCGATTAGATAATATCGTGTAACAATTTATATTCTAGGGTTTACATATATTGACATATATTGATAATTGTTGTTATATTATAATGGAAATGGAGAAGGATTTTTTTTTATTGAAAAAAAAAAAATCAATTTAGTTATGTATCAATTTGGATTTTCTTATCTAGGAAAAAACAATTCATTTTAGATTAAAAAAATCCAAGAATCGGTCATGAATTAACAGTTAATAGTTAACGGTTCCGATTTGTGATGAATTTTTACTTTTGTGACTCAAAGTTTGTTTTTTTCAATAGAAAAGGGGGAAGGATCTCTTTTAAGAATGGGATTAAGGAAAACAGAATTTAAAGATACAAACAAAAAAAAAAGAAGTTCAGTTTAGAACCCCTTTTGGGGGGGAGATAGAGATAGAGATATTCTCATATATTTATTTGTATCGTTTTGGCGGCATGGCCGAGCGGTAAGGCGGGGGACTGCAAATCCTTTTTCCCCAGTTCAAATCCGGGTGTCGCCTGCTCAACAAGAGAATTGAAATAGTTTATTCTGTTTTGTTGATAGAAACCCTGATCATTTTTTTCCAGCAGAAGCAAGAGGAGTAAAAGCACTCTTGATACTTATTGTTTTACAGAGACAATCGGGAGACGGTAAGGATTAGATCAAATGGGAGATAGGAGTATGCATTAGATAGTGATCCATCTTGATTCTTTATTTATATATATTCTATTTTCATATTCTATATTATATTCTAATTTAGAATATATTTCTATATATATATTTTACTTAATGAAATGGAGGGTAACAAAATAAAGCATAGGTTTTTTTATTTCTACCTCCTAGTAACATTCATTTCCTTAATATGTCCAAGGATGTGTCCGGATATTTTGTTTGTGCTTAATGATTTCCGATTATACTAGAAATCATATAAGGAACTTGTTAGATATTAACATTGGATTTATTGGATTCTTTCGTCAATGGTGTTAGGTCAGAATCCCTTTTTGACTCTATGCCATCGATTCTACTATTATTAGTGAATAATAATGAAATAATTCCTTCATATTGATAGAGATAGGGGACATAATTCACATGGATATAGTAAGTCTCGCTTGGGCTGCTTTAATGGTAGTCTTTACATTTTCCCTTTCACTTGTAGTATGGGGAAGAAGTGGACTTTAAAGGTATTACTATTTGAGTTGAGGGATCAAACTCAAACTGTATCAATTGTTTTATAGATTAGATGGTTCTGAAATTTTTTGAATTTCATTAATCCTTTAAATTGGAATTCTATTTTATTCTAGTGGAGTAATGGATTCTAATGTATTGTATGGATAATATATATAAAATACTCTTTCAATCAAACAAATATTTCAATTATTCCCATGTTCGTATTTTGAAGTCAAAGGAATACAAATAATAGGAAATTTATTCCAACCGAATTCTTCCTAAAATTTTTCTATTTCGACGAATTCACTCTTACCAAAGTTATATATGGACAATGAGGAACCGCGGAACTTTTTTTTTTATTTATTTTGATTATTATCCCCTTTTTCAAAGAAAAAATAAAAAAGTTCTGTTATTAATTAGTAAGCGGATCCGCACTTTCTATGGGAAACAAGATAGGCATAGTGATTGTCTACCGAGATATTACACATAATAATATATTGTCGTTACCTTAGGCGAATCACATATTACATGCTTACTGCTTCTTTTATTCTATTTTTTTTTTTTTTTTATTATATTAATTCTTTATTATTAATTATTATTATTAATTATTCTTTTTTTTTAATATGATACCGAGATTGGTCTTGAGAATAATAAGAAATCTATAAATTCGAATCGGAAGAATAAAATAAGAGTTGCCTCTTGATTATTTCAGATTAATTGGAACCAATACAAATCAAATACATGAAACAAAGAAAAAATTGGGACGCCATATTACATTACATATATGTGATTGATATTCTATATGTATTAAACCTCTATCTTTATAGAGTAAAACTTTATACACTACAATAACAATAATAGAAATCGAAAAGATAGTCTGGTAGAAAAAAATCTATTTCTTTCTACCAAACTATCTGATTTCATAGAATATTGCTGATTCCAGTCCGATCATTTCATTTAAGACTAAGACGCGAAATTGAAATCCTTTTTCATTTTGATTTCTTCAATCATTGTGCATTGATAAAAACTAAGAAGTAAAATTAATCACTTTGACTTACAGTTTTTACGTAAATTATAAGTAAAAAGGCAGTAGGGACTAGAATGAACAATGCAGTAGCAATAAATGCGAGAATATTTACTTCCATAATCTCATCGTTTCATTTCTCTTTAATTCGCAATAACTCGGGATTTAATCCCATAGAGATGATAAATGTCGGTAAATTCAATGGGATAAATTACATCTCGATGATATCAATCAAATCGGATCAATATCATGAATAACAATATCTGAGCTATAAAATTGATTCATTGTCGAGAATTGAATAGTATAACATAGGAAGATCTTTTATCCATACCGAATTCAAAATTGGATTCCTTATCCAATCAATAATTCCTTGACTTTATTTACGATTCTATTTATTGATATTGAATTTTTTTGTTATTTTTTAAGAGATTGTTCTTTCTTCGGCGGAACCCTTACCTTAAACTAAAAAAAAAGATTATTCACTCCCTCACTTCAATAAGAGAGAGGGAATCCTTGTTTAATCTTTATTTTATTAATATTCTTATCCTTGCTTGGATGAGTAATAGGACACATCTATCAAAAGTTCAGTATGAAATTTGAATGAGATAGATTGTTCCGAATTCGAATAAAATAATTAGTAATTGAAATTAGTACTTGAGGTTACACAAAATCGGAGCCAGAAAAGGATATACTTTTCAAAGTAGTCTATCAAAATCAAAGTAACTATGTTCAATTTATTTTGTATCATGCAAATTCCATTTGTGTGTGTTCGCAGTAAACATATAGTACTATATTCCATTGCACAGATCGGGAGGAATCGAAAAAAGCCAGGTCCAGTAGTACGCTATCTCTTTCTCTTGGAATCCTGAATATGGCGCTACTAATAATTGTACTAATCCACATATATTTCTTTCCCATCAATCAGTAAATCAGTATTACTTGAAGAAATTGAAATTCTCATATTGGTAGAAATGGGAAACGAAAAAAAAAAAGAAATAAAAAACGAGGGATCCCTGTTAGGAATGAAATTCTGTTATTTTTATTCCTTTCACAGAAAATGGAGAGATTAATTGATGTATTTTTGGATTTTTCGTGGATTTGTATCCATCGGGACTGACGGGGCTCGAACCCGCAGCTTCCGCCTTGACAGGGCGGTGCTCTGACCAATTGAACTACAATCCCAGGAAAAAAGTGTACAGAATACATATTCTTACGATTTCATACAAACCTTTCTTTTCGGTTTCCATTTTCTAGTAGAACCGTTATGTTGTAACTGACATAGGCGGGACTGATATATTGATATCTGCATGGATATGCACTTTAGAGAAATCGACATGGATTACTAGTAATCTTTTCATTATTACCAAATCGATTGAAAATAAATCTTTCAATGAAAAAGTCTTTTTTTATTTACTTTACCCCTTTCCTTAGACTTTATACTTCCGGATCCTGATAGAAATCTAGCTCATTAGCAAGATCCGAATTTGATTTGTGGAAAAAATGCTTCAAAAAATAAATAGCGGTAATTATGTATCAGATTTTTATTCTTCCGTATCGGCGCATCGGGCATTTCCGGAAAACAACAAATGGTTATATCATTTCATGGCGGATCGGCGAATTATTGGGCCGAGCTGGATTTGAACCAGCGTAGACATATTGCCAACGAATTTACAGTCCGTCCCCATTAACCGCTCGGGCATCGACCCAGGAAGAATCAATTTCAGTCTTTATTGATAATCTATGATCAACTTCCTTTCGTAGTACCCTACCCCCAGGGGAAGTCGAATCCCCGCTGCCTCCTTGAAAGAGAGATGTCCTGAACCACTAGACGATGGGGGCATACTTGCCCGATCGCCATTCTACTATGTTCATAGTATGAACAGTTTTTTGAAATTGTCAATATATATGGAATGATATGACTCGATTAGAAGGATCTTTCCATCTTTCATAATTCCATAGAATTTTTTGATTCATCATTATTTAGATTTATATATAAATTGTTCATTCCAATCGAAACTCTATAATTCTAAAAAAAAAATAGAAAAATAAATAATACGAAAGATAGGATCCTTTCAGGAAATGATTGGTTTGCCGGAAAAGGCGGGGGGGTTAGAGTTAAACTTCATTTCTTTCACTTTCATTCATTGATTCATTCATTGTTAAGATTCGGCGGGCATATTTCTATCTCACACTAAATCGGGAAATTCAAAGGAAATTCAAATAATCAATCCGGAAATCTGGGAAGAGAGATAGGGATCGACAGGTTATTGAAAATTGTTTTTCAATAGGAATTTGGTTGAGGGAAAAATTGAATCCATTTATCAATGATTCGATGAAATATCTTGGATCTATATTGAATTAGTAAGTACATGTCTCAATCAAATGGATTTAGTTATGATGAGAATCAATTCACAATTAGAATCAGTTTTGAAATAATTTATTGCATTGATATTTATCAAATCCAATATTAATAAACCATTTTACTTATGCTATACTCACTGGGTAAATCCAATTTTTTGTTCCTTAATGAGTCACTATGCGGATAAAATATATCTATGTACATATATTCTAATCTCATATAATATAATAAGTAAGTATATACAGTAAGAAATATATGTACTAGACTCATAGTGGATAGTTCCTTATTCAGGAATTGAATCAAGGGGGCCCTTTTAACTCAGCGGTAGAGTAACGCCATGGTAAGGCGTAAGTCATCGGTTCAAATCCGATAAGGGGCTTTTTCCTTTTTTTCATAAAACTCCGGTGATAGCATTCATATTGGAAGGAAGAATAGAAATATTGTTAATATTTGTAATAAATTTTGAATAAAAACGAAAATAAAGAGTAAAGTAAGGAATCATAGATTTTCATTATAAAATAGAATTATTCTAATACTAATAAGTTATCATTCTAATGAATTAGAATATAGTAATTCTAGTTCTAAAGTAGAACATTTTTTTATTATTTTCTTTTTATTATAATGAATAATGATAAGTCATTTTCGCCAGATATTCCTATTTTCTATTATTCCAATCAAAAGCCATTGGAAATAATTAAAAAAAAAAAAAATGAAGTGGACCTAACCTATTGAATCATGACTATATCTACTATTCTGATATTCAAATTCGATAGAGGTGAAATTAGAACAGTGGATCTTTTTTATTTCATTTTCATATTTCTTTGATTTGGACTACGTAAGAATCTGTCGATATTTCCGATTCAATCTTCTTCTTCCTATCCTAGAGGAAGAAGAAATTACTATTCCCTTCCTCCACGTAGAAAGGTTTATTCCAAGTCTCAACATACAAGCCATTTTTTTGAAAATATCTTTCTTTTATTTCCGAACACAAGAAAAGATCAATTTCGATTAATATATTTATTATCTATTTATATATATATATATTTCTTATTATATAAGTTTATATGTATATATCTAATCTATCTAATCTATCAAATCATGGCTTCACGTATCAAATATTTTCATATTGATGCATACAATATTTTTTACGGCAATGGATGGGTGCGAGAAAGATACTTTCACTTACACTCTCTTATTATTAACAATATTAAATAATAGGAAACTCATTCGATTTTTTCTAACATCTGCCATAAAATAGAAAAAATATTCGAATTGTATTTCTTCCTTCGATCTGCAAAAAATAGACTTTGAAGTTTTCTATTAATCTGAAAGAAGGGAAAATAGAACAAAACGAGAAAAAATAGAAGATAGAAAATAAAATATAAATAATTAATCTATTAAGAGTAATAAAATATATGAGACTGTAGTAGTTTAGTACACATAGAAATTATAAGAATAGAATACATAAAACTATTTAACTATTTTTTTGATCAATGTCACGAACAAGATTCAAGAATAAGATTATTTGATGAAAGGAGAGGAGTATGTCTGGGGATCAACTGGTAGCGAAAAAAGGGATCATTTCTTTCTTGAACAGTTCTTTCAAAAAATTCATCTATCCGATTTATGAGTCATAAGACAATTCATGGCTTAAGAAGAGGTTTTTAAGATTTAAGAATAGAAAGGAATAAGGGAATTGAGTTCGTGGATTTTACCTCGGTCAATAGAATAGACTAATAAATGATTTTTATATTCGAAACCCATTCAAAAAGAAGGGACGGTGTACGAGAAATCAAATTCTACATAAATGAATAAAAACCTCGAAGGCCCTGAAAATGCTATGAGGTGTTCGGAAATGGTTGAAGTAGTTGAATAGGAGGATCACTATGACTATAGCCCTTGGTAAGTTTACCAAAGATGAAAATGATTTATTTGATATTATGGATGACTGGTTACGGAGGGACCGTTTCGTTTTTGTAGGTTGGTCCGGTCTATTGCTCTTTCCTTGTGCCTATTTCGCCTTGGGGGGTTGGTTCACAGGTACAACTTTTGTAACTTCATGGTATACTCATGGATTGGCAAGTTCCTATTTGGAAGGTTGCAACTTTTTAACCGCTGCAGTCTCTACTCCTGCTAATAGTTTAGCACACTCTTTGCTCTTACTATGGGGTCCTGAAGCACAAGGAGATTTTACCCGTTGGTGTCAATTAGGTGGTCTGTGGACTTTTGTTGCCCTTCACGGTGCTTTCGGACTAATAGGTTTCATGTTACGTCAATTTGAACTTGCTCGATCTGTTCAATTGCGACCTTATAATGCAATTGCATTCTCCGGTCCAATTGCTGTTTTTGTTTCTGTATTTCTGATTTATCCACTAGGTCAGTCTGGTTGGTTCTTTGCGCCTA